AGAGCGCCTTCTAGTTCTAATAGGCCATGAACTAGATCAGAATCATTCTCAGCGAATCTATAAGAAGCGATCCAATTATTTTCATCAGGTCCGGGTGAAGACCAAAGATCTTGAGCGACCAATCCGGCAGAACAATTCAAAAGATAAAGAAGTATCGTTAATTTCTTCATGCTCGTTCCAAGTTCGAAGTACCATTTGTACAAATAAGAATCCCCTTCTTTACATGATTTCTTCTTCATATAGATAGATATAGGATCTACGGGGCAATTACTTAGAAGTACATTTTGTGCAACAGCCCTTCCTATCTGATAGAAAAGGATCCCATGATCCTGAACCGATATTACCTGGGATCGCAAATCCCAAGTTTGTCTATGAAGAGCTGATCTAATTGTATTAGTTTCTATAATTGATTTCTTCTGTGTAATACTAATGGATAGGGCCTCATTGATAAGTGCTGCAAGATCTCGTGCATTGGAACCCATGGTTATGGACCCGAATCCGTTAGTATGGAACATTTTCTTTTCCAAGTGAAACCCTTTAGTATATGAAAGAATGAAAAAGTGCTTTCGTTGTTGTTGAATAAGAAGCCTTCGTATCTTAATGCATGTATTTAATTTATTCGGAGCTATTAGAGCGGGATCCACTTTTTGGGGAATATGAGTCGAACCAATAACAAGAATATTTCTAGTGGAATATCTTTCACAATCTCTGGAGAGATAGTTCTGTAATAGACCGAAGGATCTGTAATTCACATACAGATCATGAATGTTTGGAATCCATATTATGCAAGGAGACATTGCTCTTGCTAATGCGAATCGAAAGGTGATATCGATATAAAATCCGTATATACTCGGCGGCATATCCATAGTTAGCACATTCGTCATATCTAGCAGCTCCGTATCAAGATCAAGGTCATCATCAATATCGTCACTATCATCAATATCGATATCGTCACGATAATCACTATCGTCACTATCACTATCATCAATAAAAAAACCTTCAGGCTTGTAATACGAATACGGAAAGTTGTTCGGAAATATCGTAATGAAAGGAACATGGGAGTTTGTCGCTAGGTATTTGACCAAATAGGATCGTCCAGTTCCTATAGAACCTATCACTAAAATACCCCTAGAAGGGGATAGGGCTAAACGGAGCGAGAAGGGTTTTCCATGAGATGGGAAATGAAAACTATTAGCCCCACACGGGGTTTGTGAATAAGTGATTGTCTGATAATGAGCAAGGAATATCCGTCTTTCTGCTAAACAGGATCTATTGAACTCATAATTCATTAGATACTTTTTATGAATGTCAACTAAGTATCGTAAGTAAATTGATCCCGGTTGTTCAATCATTTGATAACCAGAGTCATTCTTTGATAAATGATCACTATGAGTCAGACTCAATAGAATTTGATCAATCCTTTTTTCTTTTTCGGTCGTTAAGGTGGAGAACTGAACCAAGAATTCTCTTTCTTCATCATCAACCAAATCACTGTTCGCGACCCAGGATTCTATTTTCTCATCAATCCAATCACCGTTCACCCCTTTTCTTTTTCTTATCAATGAATAGATCTCTTTACTTGTACGACTTAGATGTCTCGTATTTCTCGAAAAAGCGATTCGATTGATGGGATTTTGTATGATACTTCTGAGATCGATGAGATTGATATTCAAATATTTCTTCTTAGAACGTATTGATTTGACCCCATAAGCGGAACCACCAACCAATAGCATGTTGCCACCAGAAGCAGAAACCCGTATTTCTTCCAGAAAATCTCCTAATTGTTCCAGAGCAACTAGAAAGAGATTCTTTAACCAGAAAGAATTCAGTTCAGATTCAGATGTAGGATACCTATCCAAAAGTTTTCGCAACTCAATCATGTATGATGGAATCATCAAAGATTTGATCTTTTCTAACTCTGTCTGTAACTCACTAGAGGCTCGGGAAACAAAGAGAAGATGTATGCGAACGAGATATCCAGCAACAAGAAGAAGGAAAAGGATTGAATAGAGGAACTCCCGAGCATTTGTTAATCTCAGATGTGTCCATATCAATGGAACGGGTGACTCATTATTTCGATGAATCGTTTCTTCGGACAGAAGGAGATTCTGGAAACACTTACTCGAAATCTCACTTATCAGACTCGAAATCTTACTTTTCAGAGTCAGAGTCCATTGTGGAAGAATCTTCTGAGGAATTGGCCATGATATATCTGATACATGCATAATATCTCTCAAAACGGATACAAATTTGTGCCTGCTACTTAGTATCCTTAGTATCGGCAATGGTTCTGAAAAAATCTCTAAAAGGGTGGTGAAATTTAGATATTTCCACCCTGTCGAAGTAAGGAACCATGGCATATATGTTTGGAAGAGATTCCATTTTGAGAGATTGAAAAGAGCACTATCTCGTTGAAAGGTTCTATACATCTGCCCTTTCTCAACGCATTTCTTTAGAGAAAGACTCCGTTTTTTTTTCCTCTTTCCAGATGGGAAATCCT